CTTCTATCTAAAATAAAAGAATGTACCCTTCTATCCAAATCCAATTTGCATCGATAAAATAAATCCAAATTATAGATTCCAGCAGTAGATGAATAATTGCAAATTTTTGTGTATACGAGATTCGAATAACTTCAAAATAACTGACATAATTTTTTATTTTTCCTGATCAGAAAAATATATGAAAAAGAAAGGAGGTAGAAAAATTTTTTGATTTATGGTTAAAGAAGAAAAACAAGAAAACAGGGGTTCTGTTGAATTTCAAGTATTCAGTTTCACCAATAAGATACGGACACTTGCTTCACATTTGGAATTACACAAAAAAGATTTTTCATCGGAAAGAGGTCTACGAAGACTTTTGGGAAAACGTCAACGTTTGCTGGCTTATTTGGCAAAGAAAAATAGAGTACGTTATAAGAAATTAATAAGTCAGTTGGATATTCGGGAGAAGTAATTTAATCGTTCGAATTTTTTTCTTATTTTATTAGTAGTCTTTTTTTCTTATTTTATTAGTAGTCTTATAGTAGTCTTAGATTTTGCATTTTGATGAGCCTCGTTTTGAGGAATTCATGGAATAATGAATTAAGGAAGAAAAAAGAATTATGAGTCTACCGCTTACAAGAAAAGATCTAATGATAGTCAATATGGGTCCTCAGCACCCATCAATGCATGGTGTTCTTCGGCTGATCGTTACTCTAGATGGTGAAGATGTTGTTGATTGTGAACCCATATTAGGCTATTTACACAGAGGGATGGAAAAAATCGCAGAAAACAGAACTATTATACAATATTTGCCTTATGTAACACGGTGGGATTATTTAGCTACTATGTTTACAGAAGCAATAACGGTAAATGCACCTGAATTTTTGGAAAATATTCAAATACCTCAAAGAGCCAGCTATATTCGGGTAATTATGTTAGAATTGAGCCGTATAGCTTCTCACTTGTTATGGCTTGGACCTTTTATGGCAGATCTAGGCGCACAGACTCCTTTTTTCTACATTTTTAGAGAGAGAGAATTGATATATGATCTATTTGAAGCTGCTACAGGTATGCGAATGATGCATAATTACTTTCGCATCGGAGGAGTAGCTGCCGATCTACCTTATGGGTGGATGGATAAATGTTTAGATTTCTGTGATTATTTTTTACGAGGAGTTGTTGAATATCAACAACTTATTACACGGAATCCTATTTTTTTAGAACGAGTTGAAGGGGTAGGTTTTATTAGTGGAGAAGAAGCTGTAAATTGGGGCTTATCGGGACCAATGTTACGAGCTTCTGGAATACAATGGGATCTTCGTAAAATTGATCCTTATGAGTCTTACAATCAATTCGATTGGAAAGTCCAATGGCAAAAAGAAGGAGATTCATTAGCTCGCTATTTAGTACGAATTGGTGAAATGAAGGAATCCGTCAAAATTATTCAACAGGCTATAGAGAAAATTCCTGGAGGTCCTTATGAGAATTTAGAAGCCCGACGCTTTAAGAAAGCAAAGAATTCGGAATGGAATGATTTTGAATATAGATTTCTTGGTGAAAAACCTTCCCCTAATTTTGAATTATCAAAGCAAGAACTTTATGTAAGAGTAGAAGCTCCAAAAGGTGAATTAGGAATTTATCTGGTAGGAGATGACAGTCTTTTCCCCTGGAGATGGAAAATTCGTCCACCTGGTTTTATTAATTTGCAAATTCTTCCTCAGCTAGTTAAAAAAATGAAATTGGCTGATATCATGACGATATTAGGTAGTATAGATATCATTATGGGGGAAGTTGATCGTTGAAATGATAATAGATAGGGTAGAGGTAGAAACTATCAATTCTTTTTCGAAATTGGAATTATTAAAAGAAGTCTATGGACTGATATGGATTCTACCTATTTTGACCCTCCTACTGGGAATCACAATAGAAGTACTCGTAATTGTGTGGTTAGAAAGAGAAATATCCGCATCGATACAACAACGTATTGGTCCTGAATATGCCGGTCCCCTGGGACTGCTTCAAGCTATAGCAGATGGAACTAAGCTGATTTTTAAAGAGGATATCCTTCCATCCCGAGGAGAGATTCCTTTATTTAGCATTGGACCCTCTATAGCAGTCATATCCGTTTTATTAAGTTTTTTAGTTATCCCTTTCGGATATCATTTTGTTTTATCTGATCTTAGTATTGGTGTTTTTTTATGGATTGCCATTTCAAGTATTGCTCCTATTGGTCTTCTTATGGCAGGATATAGCTCAAATAATAAATATTCTTTTTCAGGTGGTCTACGAGCAGCTGCTCAATCTATTAGTTATGAAATACCATTAACTTTTTGTGTGCTAGCAATATCTCTACGTGTGATTCGTTAAAAAAGGAATTTTTCCTCTAAAATGCATTGAATACTTATCTTCCTTTTCTTATTCTGGATTCAGGTCGGTAAGTTAAACTAGATAGCTACATGAGTGAAACAAAACAGCTTATTAATTTGTAGTAAAAATAAACAATCTCATTTCCTACGTACAAGAAAAAAGTTGAAGTAAACATAAGCAGTGTAAACTCTTTACCCCAAGATTGAGATTGTTTGATTAGTCCTCATATCTTGAAGCGGGTAAGAATAAAGGATTCGCGATATGGAATTCTAGTAATAGAATATTTTTAATTATTACTAGAACTTATAACCATATAAAAGAATCCATAAAAAGTTAGTGAGGGATTAGGAACACTAAAGTACATAAAGGATTAGTAATGAGAGAATCTAAATCATTAGACATTTTTCCTCATAAAAGGAATCATAATAAGGACTTGAAATTGGTGGAAATGATCAAGTAGTACTTTCTTCGGATTCCGATTCAGAGTATATTCCCATTCACTTGTTAAGGAAATAGCTATCAAGAACGAATTAACCCTTTATTTATTTTTTCTTTTTAAGTATCCCCTTCTCCGGGAAAGAAGAATAGGACAAAAGATATGTAATGCAATACAAAAAAGGATCTTTATTTATTCTTTCTTTTATCTATATTCATACAGAATTGAATTCCTCATGAACTAATATCCAATTCTTTTCATTTATTAATTGCTATAACGAGTGTTTTATTCCAATATTAAGTTATTACTGAACAAGAAAAAACTGCCATTTTATTATATAAAATAAAGGATGAGATCAATTCGGAAGTGCTTTTTTATTATTTTAGCAGACGGAATTGCTTTGGTTTAATTTAGGACTTTCCGATGAATTTTATCTTACCTAATTCTATCTACGCCCGGGGGATAAAACCGAAAAGAAATAATCCTTTTTTCTGATCATAGAGGAGCCGTATGAAGCTAAGGTTTCATGTACGGTTTTGGAATAGCGGTGGGAACTGTGATGTTATCGTCGACTATGATTATCTAACAGTTCAAGTACGGTTGATATAGTTGAAGCACAGTCAAAATATGGTTTTTTTGGATGGAATCTTTGGCGTCAGCCTATAGGTTTTCTAGTTTTTCTAATTTCTTCTTTGGCAGAATGCGAAAGATTACCCTTTGATTTACCAGAAGCAGAGGAAGAATTAGTAGCGGGTTATCAAACCGAATATTCCGGTATTAAATATGGTTTATTTTATCTTGCTTCTTACCTAAATTTATTAGTTTCCTCCTTATTTGTAACTGTTCTCTACTTAGGCGGGTGGAATTTATCTATTCCCTATATATCCTTTTGGGGATTTTTCCAAATGAATAAAATTGTGGGAATTTTGGAAATGATAATGGGTATCCTTATTACATTAACTAAAGCTTTTCTATTTCTCTTCATTTCTATCACAATAAGATGGTCTTTACCCCGGATGAGAATGGATCAATTATTAAATCTTGGATGGAAATTTCTTTTACCTATTTCTCTGGGCAATCTCTTATTAACAACTTCTTTCCAACTAGTTTCACTATAAATAAGATAATACAATAACAGTAAGAACATCTTCAACACAAAAGTTCTCTCAAACAAGAGAAAGAAACATACCTTTTTCATAGATATTTAGAATATGTTCCCTATGATAACTGGGTTCATTAGTTATGGTCAACAAACAATACGCGCCGCAAGATACATTGGTCAAGGTTTCCTAATTACCTTATCCCACACAAATCGTTTACCTATAACGATTCACTACCCTTATGAAAAATCAATTACATCAGAGCGTTTCCGGGGACGAATACACTTTGAATTTGATAAATGTATTGCTTGTGAAGTATGTGTTCGTGTATGCCCGATAGATCTACCCCTTGTGGATTGGAGATTTGAAAAGGATATTAAAAAGAAACAATTGCTTAATTATAGTATTGATTTCGGAGTTTGTATATTTTGTGGTAACTGTGTTGAATATTGTCCGACAAACTGTTTATCAATGACTGAAGAATATGAACTTTCTACTTATGATCGTCATGAATTGAATTACAATCAAATTGCTTTGAGTCGGTTACCAGTCTCCATAATGGGAGATTACACAATTCAAACAATTAGGAATTCGCCTCAAAGTAAAATAGACGAAGAAAAATCTTGGAATTCAAGAACAATTACTGATTACTAGGTACAGGGCTTTTTTTGTTAGAAAAATCCAATAATTTTTTACTAACTAGAAAGAAAAATGAATAACTACTGCTTATTACAAATTATTCATGATTTAAAATAAAATGAGAGTAGATTTTCGTGATGTGATTTCTAACTATACAATTTATATATATAAATATCCTAATCCCTTTTTCTTTCCTTGAATTTTTTAGTTTTAGTCAGTTCATGAAAAATTTTATACTATTAATTTCTTCTTATCCATAATGGATTTACCTGGACCAATACATGAGATTCTTGTTCTATTTGGGGGATTTGTTCTTCTACTAGGGGGTCTAGGAGTAGTATTACTTACCAACCCGATTTATTCTGCCTTTTCGCTGGGATTAGTTCTTGTTTGTATATCCTTATTCTATTTTTTATTGAATTCCTACTTTGTAGCTGTCGCACAACTTCTTATTTATGTGGGAGCAATAAATGTCTTGATCATATTTGCTGTAATGTTTGTAAATGGCTCAGAGTGGTCTAAAAATAAGAATTATTGGACTATTGGAGATGGGTTTACTTCACTCGTTTGTATAGCTATTCCTTTTTCACTAATGACTACTATCCCAGATACGTCGTGGTATGGAATTCTTTGGACTACAAGATCAAACCAAATAGTAGAACAGGGTCTCATAAATAACGTTCAACAAATTGGAATTCATTTAGCAACTGATTTTTATCTTCCGTTTGAACTCATTTCTCTAATTCTTCTAGTTTCTTTAATAGGTGCAATTACTATGGCTAGACAATAATAAATTCTTAGAATTTCAAATCTAAAAAAATAACTAAAGAATAACAATTTTGATTTAGTAAAACTCATCTACTGTCAACACAACAAATACTTTCTTTTCTCTTTTGTTGCGTAATTGTTCTATTCTAATTAATTGAATCGGTTCAATTCTTGTCCTCATATTGAAATGAATCGAGATTGATAAGGAGTTAGTTAATGATGTTTGAGCATGTACTTTTTTTGAGTGTCTATTTATTTTCGATTGGTATCTATGGATTGATCACAAGCCGAAACATGGTTAGAGCTCTAATATGTCTTGAACTTATACTGAATTCAATTAATCTAAATCTCGTAACATTTTCTGATCTATTTGATAGTCGCCAATTAAAAGGAGACATTTTCGCAATTTTTGTTATAGCCCTTGCGGCTGCTGAAGCAGCTATTGGACTATCCATTCTTTCTTCCATCCATCGTAACAGGAAATCAACTCGTATCAATCAATCGAATTTTTTGAATAATTAGACATAGAATCCTCTAAACAAAGGCACATATATTATATAATAATATGGAACATTAAGATTAATAAAATTTTAGTCTTCTTTTCTTATTTTTATTTGAGAATAACCATTTTTGAAGTAGCTTATTTCAGAATATTCTTTTTACTTATCTTTGCATTTTTGTAATTCATTGATATTGCAATATTCAAATTGCAATAATTTATATTGTAAAGATAATAGCAAATTTATTGGCTAATTCGAATTAGTATGTAGAATTCGTATAATTATGACTGTTCAAGCCTTAAATTCAAGTCTCTTGGATCTTTTCACGCTTTCTCACAAACAGATTAAGAAATATATTGCATTATTTGTTAAAGTTTGGATAAACCATTGCTTCGTCTGGTGTCTACAATACATCTAACTTATATAGTACTAATTTCATTTTTACCAGATCGAAAATTTTTATGTTGAAAAGGAAAATTTCTAGATCCAATGTCACATTCTGTAAAAATTTATGATACATGTATAGGATGCACTCAATGCGTACGAGCTTGTCCAACAGATGTATTAGAAATGATACCTTGGGATGGATGTAAAGCGAAGCAAATCGCTTCTGCGCCTAGAACCGAAGATTGTGTGGGTTGTAAGAGATGCGAATCCGCCTGCCCAACAGATTTTTTAAGTGTCCGCGTTTATTTAGGTCCTGAAACAACCCGCAGCATGGCTCTATCTTATTGATACGTTACAAAAAACTCCACTTGAATCGTCTGATTCCTCTTTACCGAAGAAGCCTGTGCTCAAAATAATCGAGCATGGGCTTTTCTGGTCAAAACGTATCTTGTCTTTATTACTTTATCATGAGTTATTTTCCTTGGTTAACAATACTTGTTGTTTTACCGATATTTGCAGGTTCATTAATTTTCTTTTTACCCCATAAAGGAAACAAAATCGTTAGGTGGTATACTATATCTATTTGTTTATTAGAATTCCTTCTAATGACTTATGCATTCTGTTATCATTTCCAATTAGAGGATCCCTTAATGCAATTAAGGGAGGATTATAAATGGATAGATGTTTTTGATTTCCACTGGAGATTGGGAATCGATGGACTCTCATTAGGATCAATTTTATTGACAGGATTTATCACTACTTTAGCTACTTTAGCGGCTTGGCCAGTTACCCGGAATTCGCGATTATTCTATTTCCTGATGCTAGCAATGTATAGCGGTCAAATAGGATTATTTTCTTCACGAGACCTTTTACTTTTTTTTATCATGTGGGAGTTAGAATTAATTCCTGTTTACTTACTTTTATCCATGTGGGGGGGAAAGAGGCGTCTATATTCAGCTACCAAGTTTATTTTGTATACTGCAGGCGGTTCCATTTTTTTCTTAATCGGAGTTCTAGGTATGGGCTTATATGGTTCGAACGAACCAAGATTAGATTTGGAAAGATTGATTAATCAATCATACCCTGCAACATTGGAAATACTACTTTATTTTGGCTTCCTTATTGCTTATGCTGTCAAATTGCCTATTATACCTCTACATACGTGGTTACCAGATACCCATGGAGAAGCGCATTACAGTACATGTATGCTTTTAGCGGGAATCCTATTAAAGATGGGAGCATATGGATTGATTCGGATAAATATGGAATTGTTACCTCATGCTCATTATCTTTTTTCTCCTTGGTTGGTAATAATAGGAGCGGTGCAAATAATCTATGCAGCTTCAACTTCTCTTGGTCAACGAAATTTCAAAAAAAGAATAGCCTACTCCTCCGTATCTCACATGGGTTTCATAATTATAGGAATTGGTTCCATAACCAACATTGGACTAAATGGAGCTATTTTACAAATATTATCCCATGGATTTATCGGTGCTACACTATTTTTCTTGGCGGGAACGGCTTGTGATAGAATGCGTCTTGTTTATCTCGAAGAACTAGGGGGGATATCTATCCCAATGCCAAAAATGTTTACTATGTTTAGTAGCTTTTCAATGGCTTCTCTTGCCTTACCAGGAATGAGCGGTTTTGTTGCAGAATTAGTAGTATTTTTTGGACTAATTACTAGTCCAAAATTTATGTTAATGCCAAAAATGCTAATTACTTTTGTAATGGCAATAGGAATGATATTAACTCCTATTTATTTATTATCTATGTTACGCCAGATGTTCTATGGATACAAGTTATTTCATGTTCCAAACGCAAATTTTGTGGATTCTGGACCACGCGAACTCTTTCTTTTAATCTGTATCTTTTTACCAGTAATAGGAATTGGTATCTATCCAGATTTTGTTCTCTCGCTATCCGTTGACAGGGTAGAGGCTCTCTTATCCAATTATTATCCTAAATAGGATTTTCTTTTTTTAACTAGTCCGCTCTATATTTCATAATGGGAAAACCAAAAATTCCGAAAAAAGTAAAAAAGTCTAATTAGATCTATTTCGAATTTTTGTTTTTGGGAACCCCTTTGAAGCTCTTTTCAAAGGGGTTCTCAAATCAAACAAAAATGGTAAAAAACCCCCATTTTATGAAGGTTTTATGTTATGTAATCATTTTGATGGTAATGTAAATGAACCATAACTATGTAAACCTATTCCTAAAAGATTGATACCAAAATAGCAGATCCAAATTATAAGAAATCCTATCGAAGCTACAAATGCGGAATTGGTACCTTTCCAATTTGGATTTGTTCTACTATGTAAATAAATTGCAAATATGGTCCAGGTAATAAATGCCCAAGTTTCCTTAGGATCCCAATTCCAATAGGATCCCCACGCCTCATTAGCCCATACTGCTCCACATAGAATACCTATGGTTAAAAGTGTAAATCCTAGACTAATAACACGATAACTCCAAGAATCCAAACGCTCAGTTAATTGATATTTGTAATAATTTGGAAATGAAGGAAAAGAGGTATTTTTTAAGGCACTTCTTTTTGCATAGAAATATTCAATCTCACTAAATAAAGATCTTTTAAGTAAATTTGTATTTTTATTTTTAGAAAAAGAATAGAAATTCTTTCGAAATCTAATGATTAGAAGAGCAGCGGATAATAAGGATCCGCACAAAAGAGTTGCATAGCTTAGTAACATCATACTGACATGCATCATTAACCACTGAGATTGGAGAGCGGGTACTAGTATTGTAGATTGATGCATTTCAGTTAAAAGACCTGACGTGGCAAAACCTTGCGTTAAAATAGTACTTGGCGTAGTTATTGTGCTTAAATCATTTTTTGAGTTCTGTATCTTAGGAATAGTATGAAGAATATACAGAGCCCATGAAAGGAAGATCAATGATTCATATAAATTACTTAATGGAAAATGTCCCGAAGAAACCCAACGAGAAACTAAGAATCCTGTTATAGAGAGAAAAGTTGCTATCATTCCTTTTTCTGACGAATCACGTAATCCCCTAAGTTCACGAACTACTAAGGTTATCAAATGAATCATAATCACAATCGAAATGGTTGAGAAAGAGATATGAGTTAGTATATGTTCTAAAGTTGGAAATAGCATAAGTAGAAGGTCCCATTACAAAATTGGAAATTTCGAATTGAATCCATTTTCTAATCTATTGTATTCTTTTTCGAGAATGCCGCCACTCGGACTCGAACCGAGATGCTTGAGCACTGCTTCCTAAGAGCAGCGTGTCTACCAATTTCACCATGGCGGCTAACTCGAAATATGAAATATTAGTTAACTTAAAAGAATAATAGTTATTTTGTCGCGAATCGTCGAGATTGGGAGCGTCCATAGAATTTAGGAAAATTTTAATTTCATCATTAAATACAAAGAGTTTTGTATTTTGAAAAAGTTTCTAGAATCAAAGCCTTTACACTCTTATTAATATGATTTACCAGTCCTAAACTAATTTATTTGCGAATTTTGGATAAGAATAGTAAATCCTATTGCAGGAATACTTCTAACTTTTGATAATAGAATCCTCCTTTTTTTTTTTGGAGGATTCTATTATCAAAAGTTCTTTGATCTTTGATAGGAAAAGAATACTGAGGACACAATATTTTGTTCTATATAACAGAATAACAGAGGGATTAGTTCTAAGAATATTGTACTCAGGAATTCGACACATAAAAGTAGATTCATTAATTAATTCAAATTATTCATTCATATTAAATAATTTGAATTTCTTTGAGATAGGTCAATTCAGATTATTCCAAAACCTGATTATTTGTTTGTTGTCCAGAAAAACCTTTTGGTTTTGGCTGCTCATTGCCGCTCAAAAATGATCTTGATTTTGCTAAGGAATAACATTGTACTATGGAAAAATAAGTCTTTTTCTTCCAAATATTTTTACGAATACGCTTTTTTGACATCGAAGTACGTTTTTTTGGAACTGCCATTTAAAGGGGAATTAGTTTTTTCTAGTTGTATGTGAAAGACATCTATTGTCGCAAATCAATCCTTCTTTCTGTTTTTTCTTAGTATTTATACTTAGATACTGAAAGATAATGAAATTTTAATTTTTTTTCTTCATTTTGTCTAATGTGGATAACACAAGAGTTTTTAGCGTATTTTTCGTATATATTTTATACTTTGTTTTAATAATATACAATATATACAAAGATATATTATATACAAAGGTTTTCCATTTAAATTAATTTATATATCAAAATATATAAATCTAATATACTCTGGTATGAGGGATAAGCCCTCATATAATATGGGGAGATAAAATGAAGAAATTCAAATAGTTAATTAAGTTGAGAAGGTATCCAAGAAGTGAATTTCAGTCAAAATAAAAAAAATTTGTCTCTTAAACAAGACATTCTAAAACTTAGATAATTCTAGTCATTAGGATTTCCATTTTATATGAAGTAAGGAATATTCGAGAATTTCCGATAAATATAAAATGGAAATATGGTTGTAGTTGAAATTCAATCAATCAGTTACGAAACAAGAGAGGTATTTCATTTTAACAGAGGGAAATAAATACAAAAAAGAATAGGAATAGAAAGTAAAATGATTCAATCTTTTTTTTGTATTTTAATAAATATCTTTTTTTATCTAATAACTAAATAACGAAATTCTTTGATTAACTTTTTATTTAAAATTTAAGCAACTAAACCCATTCTGAATTTTGAAATATTTCAATGAGACAAACTTGGAAAAATAAGAATTCCAGTATTTTTCTTATTCTTATTTAGTTTTTTTAATTCCTTCAGAAAGAGATAAGAATAGGTTTGGTGAATCGGAAACAATTTTATTTTAGAGAAAAAAAGAACTATAAATTTCAACTAAAAATTGCTATTTCTTTTCTTATGGAACATACATATCAATATGCCTGGGTAATCCCTCTTCTCCCACTTCCAGTTATTATGTCAATGGGGTTTGGACTTTTTCTTATTCCGACAGCAACAAAAAATCTTCGTCGCATATGGGCTTTTCCTAGTGTTTTATTCTTAAGTATAGCTCTGGTATTCTCAGTTCACCTCTCTATTCAACAAATAAAAGGGAGTTCTATCTATCAATATCTATGGTCTTGGACCATCAATAATGATTTTTCTTTAGAATTTGGATACTTGATCGACCCCCTTACTTCTATTATGTTAATACTAATTACTACTGTAGGAATCTTGGTTCTTATTTATAGTGACGATTATATGTCTCACGATGAGGGATATTTGAGATTTTTCGTTTATATAAGTTTTTTTAATACTTCCATGTTGGGATTGGTTACTAGTTCCAATTTGATACAAATTTATTTTTTTTGGGAACTTGTGGGAATGTGTTCCTATTTATTGATAGGCTTTTGGTTTACACGACCAATTGCAGCGAGTGCTTGTCAAAAAGCTTTTGTAACTAATCGTGTAGGGGATTTTGGTCTGTTATTAGGAATTTTAGGTTTTTTTTGGATAACAGGTAGTTTAGAGTTTCGGGATTTGTTCAAAATAGCTAATAACTGGATTCCTAATAATGGAATTAATTCATTACTTACTACTTTGTGTGCTTTTTTATTATTTCTTGGTGCAGTTGCAAAATCTGCGCAATTCCCTCTTCACGTATGGTTGCCCGATGCTATGGAAGGACCCACTCCCATTTCGGCTCTTATACACGCAGCAACTATGGTTGCTGCGGGGATTTTTCTTATAGCTCGACTTCTTCCTCTTTTCAGATCCCTACCTTTTATAATGAGTTTCATTTCTTTAGTAGGTACAATAACACTTTTCTTAGGAGCAACTTTAGCTCTTGCTCAGAGAGATATTAAAAGAAGTTTAGCCTATTCTACAATGTCTCAATTGGGTTATATGATGTTAGCTCTAGGTATAGGTTCTTATCAAGCAGCTTTATTCCATTTGATCACTCATGCTTATTCGAAAGCTTTATTGTTCTTGGGATCCGGATCCGTTATTCATTCAATGGAACCTCTTGTTGGATATTCACCAGATAAAAGTCAGAATATGGTTCTTATGGGTGGTTTAAAAAAATATGTTCCTATTACAAGAACTACTTTTTTATGTGGTACACTTTCTCTTTGTGGTATTCCACCTCTTGCTTGCTTCTGGTCCAAAGATGAAATCCTTAGTAATAGTTGGTTGTATTCACCTTTTTTTGGAATAATAGCTTCTTTTACTGCAGGATTAACTGCATTTTATATGTTTCGAATATATTTACTTACTTTTGATGGGTATTTGCGTGTTTATTTTCAAAATTATAGTAGTACTAAAGAAGGTTCGTTGTATTCACTATCCTTATGGGGAAAAAACATACCCAAAGAAGTCAATAGAGATTTTGTTTTATCAACAATGAAGAGTGGTGTTTCTTTTTATTCACAAAATATACCCAAAATTTCTGGTAATACAAGAAATAGGATGGGGTTCTTTAGTACTCCCCTTGGAGCTAAAAATACTTTTGTCTATCCTCGCGAAACGGGAAATACTATGCTATTTCCTCTTCTTATATTATTGCTTTTTACTTTGTTCATTGGATCCATAGGAATCCATTTTGATAATGGAGTAATAGATAATGGAACATCGGAGTTAACCATATTATCAAAGTGGCTAACCCCTTCAATAAGCTTTTTCCAGGAAAGTTCTAATTCTTCAATAAATTCATATGAATTTCTCACTAATGCAATTTCTTCTGTAAGTTTAGCTATTTTTGGTTTATTCATAGCATATCTATGCTATGGATCCTCTTATTCTTTTTTCAGAATTTGAATTTTAAAAATTACCTTTTACAAGGGAATCCCAAAAAGAACTTTTTGCATCAAGTAAAAAAAAAGGTATACAGCTGGTCATATAATCGCGGTTATATAGATGTTTTATATACTAGGGTCTTTATCCTGGGTATAAGAAGATTTGCCGAACTAACGCATTTTTTTGATAAAAGTGTTATTGATGGAATTATCAACGGAGTAGGTCTTGCTAGTTTTTGTATAGGAGAAGAAATAAAATATGTGGGAGGAGGGCGAATATCCTCTTATCTATTCTTTTTTTATGTTATGTATCCTTGTTCTTATTCTTTTTTCTTCCTTAATTCATTATTCCATGAATTCCTCAAAACGAGGCTCATCAAAATGCAAAATCTAAGACTACTATAAGACTACTAATAAAATAAGAAAAAAGACTACTAATAAAATAAGAAAAAATTCGAACGATTAAATTACTTCTCCCGAATATCCAACTGACTTATTAATTTCTTATAACGTACTCTATTTTTCTTTGCCAAATAAGCCAGCAAACGTTGACGTTTTCCCAAAAGTCTTCGTAGACCTCTTTCCGATGAAAAATCTTTTTTGTGTAATTCCAAATGTGAAGCAAGTGTCCGTATCTTATTGGTGAAACTGAATACTTGAAATTCAACAGAACCCCTGTTTTCTTGTTTTTCTTCTTTAACCATAAATCAAAAAATTTTTCTACCTCCTTTCTTTTTCATATATTTTTCTGATCAGGAAAAATAAAAAATTATGTCAGTTATTTTGAAGTTATTCGAATCTCGTATACACAAAAATTTGCAATTATTCATCTACTGCTGGAATCTATAATTTGGATTTATTTTATCGATGCAAATTGGATTTGGATAGAAGGGTACATTCTTTTATTTTAGATAGAAGAAATGTTTCTTCTATCTAAAATAAAAGAATTTTGCTGATTTATTTATTTATTGCTATATCCAATTTATAGAATTGATACACCATTTAATCGATATCATTTAGCAAAATGAAACACAGCATATGCATCCATCTTTCGGCTCGAGAATTTCACGGGAGAGAGATATAGTATAAGAAATAGGCTATTAAGTAACTCTAAATGAATTGTGGATACATCTGTATCCTTAACATACTGAAACGACTGCCATTATTCGTATCAAAGCAATAGCGATTCATAAAAGCTAAATCTTGTAATCAATGGTGGGCCAATAATGAATTTTTTGCATATGTATTAAGACGCTTGGTCTGATTTCGAAATTGTCCAGAGTTTTTTATGTTGTTTTCATTGCAAAATGATGGATCTCCTTCCGTAATTTTCCAATTACGAGTACGAGAATTGAAAGACATGAAAATTCTTAATTCTCTACAGCGTCTAGGAGATAGATAGAATATTTTCAGGAACAAGAAAATCAGAAGAATCTTTTTCTCTATTCACTACCATTCCGCGTCTTCGACTTCTATTAGTTTCTTTTCTTCTTTAATGCAATAGCTATAGTTTGATATAGAATCCATTTCTCAAAGTAATGGAAACCTTTCTCTTATAGGAAATAATGGTTCGAAAATCGCTATTCCACCTTTTAGGTTTAGGTATCGCGAAAAGTGATACCTGTGAAGATCGTGCATTTCAGTCACATTCAGATCCGTTTTTCGAGTTCATGATATAACCAAATTGGATGGATCTTCCACCCGTTTAGCTAAGAAAGAATAGATGCGGAGGTGGATAATAGATCGATATGAAGATCATGAGCTGCCCCATAATGAAACCACCAGTAGTCGCGAATATCTCCTTCTTCCCTAACCCAAGATTGGAGAAAGAAGATCTAAGAGGGATCTATGGAGAATGTGGTCAGAAATCCATAATAGAGTCCGACCACAACGACCGAATTAATTATCCTCATCGAGGAACTTAGACTACTAAGTAGAAAAGATTTGAAAATCATGGCATGGGTCTCCTTTTTTTCTTTCTTTAGAGTTTTCTATATGCACAATTTCTCGATGTTTCGATGAGAATTTCTTGACTTTCCATATATAG